TGAACCATAACTATGTAGTCCTATTCCTAATAGATTGATCCCAAAATAGCATATCCAAATTATAAGAAAGCCTAGAGTCGCCACAATTGCGGAATTTGCCCCCTGCAAATTTTTATTTGTTCGAGTATGCAAATAAATTGCGAATACGATCCAAGTAATAAAGGCCCAAGTTTCCTTTGGATCCCAACTCCAATATGATCCCCATGCTTCATTAGCCCATACTGCTCCTGAAAGAATACCTATGGTTAAAAAGATAAATCCTAGGCTAATCACACGATAACTCCAATAATCTAATTGTTGAATCAATTGGGCCTTGTAATAATTCTTAGCAGAAAAAAAAGAAGTTTTTTTAAAAATATTGTTTCTTTCATTCTTGTATTGGATTTCACCAAATGAAAATGAATGATTTAATTGTAATAAATTATTACTTTTATAACTATAAAAAATATTTCTAAATGTAATGACTAGAAGTGCTACTGATAATAATGATCCACAAAGAAGAGCCGCATAGCTCAATATCATCATACTTACGTGCATTATTAACCACTCCGATTGTAGAGCGGGTACTAATATTGTGGGTTTATGTATTTCAGTTAAAAGACCCGAAGTAGCAAAGCCTTGCGTAAAAATAGTACTTGAGGCAGTTATTGTGGTTAAATAATTTTTTCTTATTTTAAAATAAGGGACTATATGAATAAGGGAAAAACTCCATGAAAGAAAGATTAATGATTCATATAAATCACTTAGTGGGAAATGGCCCGAATAAATCCAACGAGTGATTAATAATCCTGTTAGACATAAAAAAGCAGCTATCATCCCCTTTTCTGACGAATCATATGGTTTTATGATTTCATTGCCCAATAAGGTTATCAAATGAATTGTAATTACAATTGAAACAATCGAAAAAGAAATATGAGTTAATATATGCTCTAAAGTTGAAAATATCATAAAAATGAAAAAAAGGGAGGGAATCCCCTAAATTAATTTAATTAAGAAATATAAATCGGGAATTTAATTTATTTTTATTATAGGATCTATTGGATCTCTTTTATAAGATGGCATGCCGCCACTCGGACTCGAACCGAGATGCTCTAGCACTGCTTCCTAAGAGCAGCGTGTCTACCGATTTCACCATAGCGGCTTGCTCGAACTCATAATAGCCTATTTATATTCAATCGTCGAGATTGAACAAGTCAATTCAATCAAATAAGTTTTTTAGTAAAGATGAAAATTGATAAAAAAAATGAGTTCAAAAGTAAATTTCAAGGTTCATTAGTTTCTTAGGGTGCCCGGTTTATTTATCTTAGGGCTTTGACGTAGTTTATCCTAGTCTAAAATCCAACTTTTGCAACTAGAGAATTCTTTCCATAGAATAAAAAAATGTTTTCATATTGATGCTTAATTATTTCTCGTTTATCTGATTTCATAAATTTGAAACAAAAAATAAATTTTATCAATGAATCCAAAATATGCCTATTTTGAATTACTCCAAATTGACACCTTATTTGTACATAATATCTCAACAATTAAGTTCTTTTATTGAGTGGGCTGAAAATTGGAGATATATCGGAAATCCTTATAGTAATTCCGATAAATTAAGAAGGATAAATTAAGAAGTCAGAAAGCTATCAAAAAGAAAAATTTTTTAACATGGAATCAATTAGTTTCAACAATTCATTAATTTTAACCAAAAATATTATATCTGCCCTTCTCGAGAAAGATAAAAATTTTTCATTATTGTAAAGGTCGATGGGGAAAATAAGACTCCCCACCACCACAATGTGAGTGAAAATATACGAAAAATAAATAAAAAATCTTGTATTTTTTTATTTATTCTTTTTTTTAGAATTGAGAAAACAGAAGAATTATTCTTTTAGACATTTTAGAAGATTAAGATTGAAACCTGATCTATTTCATATTGATTAGAATAGGGACTGCCGATTGTGAATTTTATATTAACAAATTACTGAGCCAATTTTGCGAGTAAAATCCATTCCGATTATTCCAATATTTTAGGACTTACTTGTTTGTCGTACAAAAAAACTTTTTGAATTCCCAGTAGAAAGAGATTTGCCTAATGACAAAGCTTTTAACGCCGCCCAATATCCTTTCCTTTTCCAAATATTCTTACGAATACGCTTTTTTGATATAGAAGTACGTTTTTTTGGAACTGCCATTTAAAAATGAAGAAGTTACTCATTGTTATAGTTGGATGTGAAAGACATCTATTGTTCAAAACGAATTATTATTTCTTATTCATTATCTACTTTTTCTCTAAATAATAGTCTCTTCATAAAAAAGAAATATAGATATGTGAAAGATCTCTGAAAATTGTATCAAAAATTACTCGAAATAAGAAAATTTTGATTCCAGACAATACAATATTCGTAAAACCAAAAATATTTGGATTGGAACTCTTAGTTCTCGTTCTTTATCTCTTAAATTTATATCTTTAGAATCCGGTATGTCATATAAATAAAACTTAATAAAATAAAAATAA